TACTTACTCCTCATTAGTTAACAATTCTAATGATTAGATTCGTATGCTTAATTCTGATAGTTAAGGTCAAATGATTATTCATCAAATTTTTTGTATTTTAATTAAATAGGAGGTATTTCTATGTTCAAATGGCGGTGCAATTTTGTATTTTCCAATGAGAAGGTAGAACATAGGTGTGGGCCAAGTAAATCAATAGATAGTGTTGATAGTATTGGACATACAGATAGAAGTGAACAACCTATTCTAAACGATATGGAAAAAAAGGTTCCTAGTTGGAATCGTATTAGTAATTATAGTTTCAATAATGTTGATTATTTATTTGATATCAGGAATATTTGGAGTTTGATCTCTGATGACACTTTTTTTGTTAGGGATAGTAATGGTGATCGTTACTCTATATTTTTTGATATTGAAAATCATATTTTTGAGGTTGACAATGATAGTTCCTTTATGAGTGAACTAGAAATTATTGTTTCTAGTTATTTGAATAGGGGGTCTAAGAAAAAGAATCATACATGTAATGATACTGAATCCAGTTGGAAAAAGAACATTATTAGTAGCATTGATAGTTATCTTCGTTTTGAAGTCAGTATTAATAGTTCTATTTCGAGTAGTACCAACAATTACAGTGAAAGTTACATTTATAATTTCATTTGTACTGAAAATAAAAATAGTAGTGAGAGTGATCGTTCTAGTATAAGAACTAGTCAAAATATCGATGATTTGGATATTAGAGTAGAATCCAATCATAATGATAATCCTTTCCATAAATTCAGACATTTATGGGTTCAATGTGAAAATTGTTATGAATCACATTATAAACAATTTTTTGGTGAAAAAATGTATATTTGTGAATTTTGTGGATATCATTTGAAAATGAGTAGTTCAGATAGAATTGAACTTTCGATTGATCCCGGAACTTGGGATCCCATGGATGAAGATATAGTATCTGTAGACCCCATTGAATTTGATTCACCCGTTGAATTTGATGAAGAACCGGATTCTGATAGAGATCATATCGATTTTTCAGAAGAAGAACTGGATTCTGATTCTTATATAGATCGTATCGATTCTTATCAAAGAAAGACAGGTTTAACTGAAGCTGTTCAAACAGGCATAGGTCAACTAAATGGTATTTCCGTAGCTATTGGCGTTATGGATTTTCAGTTTATGGGGGGTAGTATGGGATCCGTAGTAGGCGAGAAAATTACTCGTTTGATCGAATATGCTACTAATCGATCTCTACCTGTCATTATTGTGTGTGCTTCTGGAGGAGCACGCATGCAAGAAGGAAGTTTGAGCTTGATGCAAATGGCTAAAATTTCTTCTGCTTTATATAATTATCAATTAGATAAAAAGTTATTCTATGTAGCAATTCTTACAGATCCTACAACCGGTGGAGTAACAGCCAGTTTTGCTATGTTAGGAGATATCATTATTGCTGAACCTAATGCAACCATTGCATTTGCGGGTAAAAGAGTAATTGAACAAACATTGAATACGACAGTACCCGAGGGTTCACAAACATCTGAGTATTTATTCGAAAAAGGTTTATTCGACCCAATAGTACCACGTAATCTTTTAAAAGGTGTTCTGAGTGAGTTATTTCAACTCCACGGTTTCTTTCCTTTGAATCACAGTTCCAAAAATTAAAGTATAGCACTAGATTCGTTTATTTTATTTGTAGCGAACAAAAATAAATATTTAATTCATCGTAATCGTAATTAAAAGAAACAATATATATATTGTTTTCCTTGTTGACATAAGTTCTCCTTGTAGATAGACAGAGGTTTCGGATAATTATATTTTTTCTTTTGTTTTTTATTTATAATTATTTATTTAATATATTAATTTAATATATTAAAATTCAAATAATATTAATTATTATTTTAACTTATATTATAATATTCATTATTATATTACTTATTATTTAATATTTAAATATATATATATATTCTAAATATTATAGTTTCTATCTAATCATATAGCTAATAGAATTATAGTTGATATTATTTATCACTTAAAAATAATATTATTTACAATATAATAATAACTTGATATTACTTATGATAGATATATCCTAAATAAGCATAAGAGGATATCTTTTTAATAGATAGAAATATTAATAGATAGAAATATTAATAGATAGAAATAGTAAATCGAGGCATCTATTCTATGACAGATTTCAACTTACCCTCCATTTTTGTACCTTTAGTGGGCCTAGTATTTCCGGCAATTGCAATGGTTTCTTTATTTCTTCATGTCCAAAAAAATAAGATTGTCTAGACCCAATGGTAATGAATCTTATCAAGTGATTTCAACACTGTATGATAATACGGATATTTATTTCGTGTAATATGGTATGATATGTGGCTTTTGCCAAACACACAAGTGAAAGAACTTTTATGCGGATATATAATATCTGTATAAATGCATGTATATGTGGATATAGCTTGTTCAAAATGAATTAGCGAATATAAAAAAAGGAAAGTCAATGTATCTAACTAATTACTCCCGATGTTTCACATAACAATAGTGCTAGTTGGTGAAAGTGACTTCGGGGTCAAGAAAGGTAAAGTCAAATTTATTTGGGTTATTCGCTCAATTCCAATCGAATGTAACTGAATGCAGTATAGTATGAATTGGCGATCAGAACATATATGGATAGAACTTATAACGGAATCTCGAAAAACGAGTAATTTTTGCTGGGCCTGTATCCTTTTTTTAGGTTCACTAGGATTCTTAGTGGTTGGAACTTCCAGTTATCTTGGTAGGAATTTGATCTCTGTATTTCCATCTCAGCAAATCGTTTTTTTTCCTCAAGGGGTTGTGATGTCTTTCTATGGGATCGCGGGTCTGTTCATTAGCTCCTATTTGTGGTGCACTATTTCGTGGAATGTAGGTAGCGGTTATGACCGATTCGATAGAAAAGAGGGAAGAGTGTGTATTTTTCGTTGGGGATTTCCTGGAATAAATCGTCGCATCTTCCTTCGGTTCCTTATGAGAGATATCCAATCAATCAGAATAGAGGTTAAAGAGGGTCTTTATACTCGTCGTGTCCTTTATATGGAAATCAGGGGCCAAGGAGCCATTCCCTTGACTCGTACTGATGAGAATTTGACTCCACGAGAAATTGAACAAAAAGCTGCTGAATTAGCCTATTTTTTGCGCATACCAATGGAAGTACTTTAAAACGAACTCGAACTAAAGTAAAGAATAAATATCCTCTCAAGGTGGGGAAAAGAACTTGCTAATTCCCCTTTTTAATAAAAGGCAAGTTTCCTGATTCTTTTATACTAGAAGTCTAATCTAACTAACTAATCTAATAATTAATTTATAGATATAAATTAATCAAACCTATCCGAACATATATTTCGTAATACATAATTCATCTTTTTAGGCCCATGATTTTTAATTGATACCCTTTTTCTGATTATACAGTAAAAGATTTCGTTTCGAAAGAATTAATGTAAGTTTTTTGGTCTCGAAACTTGATTCGTTACTTAAAGTGGGTTTTGGAGTATTCATCGAAAGGAACAAATGAAAATGAAATTGGTTTGAATTTGCCCAATTGAGATATCTGAAATATATTACAAATAAAAAGGAAAGGGATAGATCCAGAGGTCACTACTTTGTTATACAACTCGTGCTTCAGAGAAATATCAGATAGAGTCGACGAATGAAGCAGGTTCATTAAAAATTCAAATTAAATTCACAGATCAAAATGAAAAAAAAGAAAGCATTGGCCTCCCTTCCCTATCTTGCATCTATGGTATTTTTGCCCTGGTGGGTCTCTTTCTCTTTTAATAAATGTCTGGAACCTTGGGTTACTTATTGGTGGAATAGCAGACAATCCGAAACTTTTTTAAATCATATTCAAGAGAAAAACGTTCTAAAAAGATTCATAGAATTAGAAGAACTATTCCTATTGGATGAAATGATAAAGGAATACCCGGAAACACATATACAAAAACTTCATATAGGAATACACAAGGAAACAATACAATTGGTCAAAGCATGCAATGAATATGATCTCCGTATCATTTTACATTTCTCGACAAATATAATCTGTTTCACTATTCTAAGTGGTTATTTTATTCTGAGTAATGAAGAACTCGTTATTCTGAATTCTTGGGTTCAGGAATTCCTCTATAACTTAAGTGACACAATAAAAGCTTTTTCGATTCTTTTAGTTACTGATTTATGGGTCGGATTTCACTCGACCCGTGGTTGGGAACTAATGATAGGTTTGGTTTACAACGATTTTGGATTGGATCATAACAATCAGATTATATCTGGTCTTGTTTCCATTTTTCCAGTTATTCTAGATGCAATTGTTAAATATTGGATTTTTCATTATTTAAATCGTGTATCTCCTTCGCTTGTAGTAATTTTTCATTCAATGAATGAATAAAGAACTCATTTGATCTCATCATATCAATAAAATTAGAATCCTTCTTCCTTTATAAATAAATATAAATTAAGCATTTAATTAAAAATTTTACTTAATTCCTTATACTTTCATCTGCTCAAGGTATTCATCGTATATTCCAGTACAATTATTCTAGTACAATGCCAGACTCGTGTATAGGTAACTATACTAGTTACCTATCTAATTTATTGTAGAAACTCCGAAATTAATGATTGGACATGCAAAAAAAAAATGCTTTTTCTTGGGTAAAGGAAGGGATGACTCGATCCATTTCTGTATCGATCATGATATATGTAATAACTCGGTCATCCATTTCAAATGCATATCCCGTTTTTGCGCAGCAGGGTTATGAAAACCCGCGAGAAGCAACGGGACGAATTGTATGTGCCAATTGTCATTTAGCTAATAAACCCGTGGATATTGAAGTTCCGCAAGCTGTGCTCCCTGATACTGTATTTGAAGCAGTTGTCCGAATTCCTTATGATAAGCAACTGAAACAAGTTCTTGCTAATGGTAAAAAGGGGGGTTTGAATGTAGGGGCTGTTCTCATTTTACCCGACGGATTCGA